ACATTATTGTACGTAGAACAGATTGTGGTACTATCCGAGGTATTTCCGTGAGTCCTCGAAACGGGGTGACAGAAAAAATTTTTGTCCAAACCCTAATTGGTCGTGTATTGGCGGACGATATATATATGGGGATACGCTGCATTGCCACTCGAAATCAAGATATTGGGATTGGACTTGCCAATCGATTCATAACTTTTCAAGCACAACCAATATATATTCGAACCCCCTTTACTTGCAGGAATACATCTTGGATCTGTCAATTATGTTATGGTAGAAGTCCCACTCACGGCGATCTCGTCGAATTGGGGGAAGCTGTAGGTATTATTGCGGGGCAATCAATTGGGGAACCAGGGACTCAACTAACATTAAGGACTTTTCATACGGGTGGAGTATTCACGGGCGGTACTGCCGAACATGTACGAGCTCCTTCTAACGGAAAAATAAAGTTCAACGAGTATTTGGTTCATCCCACACGTACCCGTCACGGACATCCTGCTTTTCTATGTTCTATAGACTTGTATGTAACTATTGAGAGTCGGGATATTCTACATAGTGTGAATATTCCTCCCAAAAGTTTGATTTTAGTTCAAAATGATCAATATGTAGAATCTGAACAAATTATTGCTGAGATTCGTACTGGAACGTCTACTTTTAATTTTAAAGAGAAGGTCCGAAAACATATTTATTCTGAATCAGAGGGAGAAATGCACTGGAGTACCAATGTCTACCATGCACCCGAATATACATATAGTAATGTTCATCTATTACCAAAAACAAGTCATTTATGGCTATTAGCAGGAGGTCCGTGCGGATCCAGTATAGTGTCTTTTTCACTCCACAAAGAGCAAGATCAAATAAATGTGCATTCTTTTTCTGTCGACGAAAGATATATCTCTGACTTCTTAATTACGAATGATCAAGTAAGGCATAAATTGTTAGATCCTTCTGTTAAAAAAGATAGAGAAATTTTGGACTATTCAAGACTTGATCAAATCATCTCCAATAGGCATTTGGATTTCATATATCCTTCGATTCTCCAAGAGAATTTTGATTTATTGGCGAAAAGGCGAAGAAATAGATTTATCATTCCATTACAATATGATCCAGAAAGAGAGAAAGAACTAATACCCTCTTTTGGTATTTCGATTGAAATACCCACAAATGGTATTTTACATAGAAATAGTATTCTTGCTTATTTTGACGATCCACAATATAGAAGAAAGAGTTCGGGAATTACTAAATATGGGGCCGTAGAGGTGGATTCAATCGTAAAAAAAGAAGATTTGATTGAGTATCGAGGAACAAAAGAATTTAGTCCAAAATACAAAATTAAAGTGGATCGGTTTTTTTTTATTCCTGAAGAGGTGCATATCTTACCCGGATCTTCGTACCTAATCGTCCGGAACAATAGTATCATTGAAGTAGATACACAACTCGCTTTAAATACAAATACAAGAAGCCGAGTAGGTGGATTAGTCCGAGTGGAGAGAAAAAAAAAAAGTATTGAACTGAAAATTTTTTCTGGAGATATTCATTTTCCCGGAGAGACAGATAAGATATCTAGACACAGCGGCATTTTAATACCACCGGGAATGAAAAAAAAAAATTCTAAGGAATCAAAAATTTTTAAAAATTGGATTTATGTCCAACGAATCACACCCATTAAAAAAAAGTATTTTGTTTTGGTTCGGCCCGTAATCACATATGAAATAACTGATGGGATAAATTTATCAAAGCTTTTCACTCAAGATCTCTTGCAGGAAAAAGATAATGTCCAACTTAGAATTGTCAATTATATCCTTTATGGAAACGGAAAGTCAATTCGCGGAATTTTTCACACAAGTATTCAATTAGTTCGGACTTGCTTAGTATTGAATTGGGACCAAGAAAAAAATGGTTCTATAGAAGAAGTTCATGCTTCTCTTGTTGAGGTAAGGGTAAATGATCTGATTCAAAATTTCATAATAATTGAGTTAGTAAAGTCTAGTATTTCATATGTCGGAAAAAGGTATGATACGACGGGTTCAGGATTTATTCCCGATAATGGATTAGATTGCACCAATATCAACCCCTTTTTTTCTATTTCTAAAGTGAAGATTTCAGTAGTTACTCAGCATCAAGCAACTATTGGTACATTGTTGAATCAAAATAAGGCTTTGATAATTTTATCATCATTCCATTGTTCTCGAGTTGGTCCATGTCCAGTCAATGGTTCGAAATATAACATCACGGCAAAAGAATTGAATCCCATAATTCTAATTAGGGATTTGTTGGGTCCCCTGGGTACTATTGTATCTAAAATAGTGAACTTTTATTCAGCTTACTATTTAATAACTCATAATCAGATCTTGGTAAACAAATATCGGATACTTGATAATTTGAAAGCGGCTTTCCAAGTACTTGAAGTACTTAAATACTGTTTAATAGATGAAAATAGAAGGATTTATAATCCCAATCCATGCAATAACATCATTTTGAATCCATCCCATTTGAATTGGTGCTTTTTACATTACAATTATTGTGAAGAAACATCCACAATAATTAGCATTGGACAATTTCTTTGTGAAAATCTATGTCTAGTTAAATATGGAACACACATAAAAAAATCCGGTCAAATTTTAATTGTTCATGTTGATTCCTTAGTTATAAGATCAGCTAAGCCCTATTTGGCTACTCCAGGAGCGACTGTTCACGGACATTACGGAGAAACCCTTTCTGAAGGAGATACATTAGTTACATTTATATATGAAAAATCCCGATCTGGTGACATAACACAAGGACTTCCAAAAGTGGAACAAATCTTAGAAGTGCGTTCGATTGGTTCAATATCGATGAACCTTGAAAGGAGAGTTGAAGGTTGGAACGAACGTATACCAAGAATTCTTGGAATTCCTTGGGAATTCTTAATTGGAGCTGAGCTAACTATAGCCCAAAGCCATATCTCTTTGGTTAATAAGATCCAAAAGGTTTATCGATCCCAAGGGGTGCAGATCCATAATAGGCATCTAGAGATTATTGTACGACAAGTAACATCAAAAGTGTTGGTTTCAGAAGACGGAATGTCTAATGTTTTTTCGCCTGGAGAATTAATCGGATTGCTGCGAGCGGAACGAGCAGGGCGTGCTTTAGACGAAGCGATCTGTTATCGGGCAATTTTATTAGGAATAACGCGGGCATCTCTGAATACTCAAAGCTTCATATCTGAAGCAAGTTTTCAAGAAACTGCTAGAGTTTTAGCAAAAGCTGCTCTACGGGGGCGTATTGATTGGTTGAAGGGTCTGAAAGAAAATGTTGTTCTGGGGGAAATTATCCCTATCGGTACCGGATTTAAAAAATTAGTGCACCGTTCAAGGCAAGACAAAAACATTCATTTTGAAATAAAAAAGAAAAATGTATTCGAGTTGGAAATGAGAGATATTTTGTTACACCATCGAGAATTTTTTTGTTCTTGTAGCCCAAATTTCCATGACACAAACACATTAGAAAATTCATTTTCGCGATTTCATAATTCCTAAACAAAGATTTTTTCTTTTTACTTTCTAGTTTTGGTAAGTAAAAAAATTAAGTAAGTAATAAAATTAATGGTTTGAACTATGTATCAATGGTCAACCTCGGTAGAAGGTTCCGTAGGAACAATTATTTATTTGTAAAAAAAAATATAGAGAAAGCGCGGGAAAAATGACAAGAAGGTATTGGAACATCCATTTGGAAGAGATGATGGAGTTGGGAGTACATTTTGGTCATGGTACTAAAAATGGAATCCTAGAATGGCTCCTTACATTTCTGCAAAGCGTAAAGGTATTCATATTACAAATCTTACTAGAACTGCTCGTTTTTTATCAGAAGCCTGTGATTTAGTTTTTGATGCAGCCAGTCGAGGAAAAACCTTTTTAATGGTTGGTACCAAAAATAAAGCAGCGGATTTAGTAGTCTCAGCTGCAATAAGGGCTCGATGTCATTATGTTAATAAAAAATGGCTCGGTGGTATGTTAACGAATTGGTCCACTACGTAAACGATACTTCATAAGTTCAGAGACTTAAGAGCAGAACAAAAGATGGGGAAACTCAACCGTCTCCCTAAAAAAGATGTAGCAATGTTGAAGAGAAAATTATCGACTTTGCAAACATATCTCGGTGGGATCAAATATATGACTGGGTTTCCCGATATTGTAATTATCATTGATCAGCAAGAAGAATATACGGCTCTTCGAGAATGTGTCATTTTGGGAATTCCAACAATTTGTTTAATCGATACAAATTGTGACCCGGATCTTGCAGATATTTCGATTCCAGCCAACGGCTATAGCTTCAATCCGATTGATTCTTAACAAATTAGTATCCGCAATTTGTGAGGGTCGTTCTAGCTATATTATAGCTATATAAGAAGTCGTTGATTATGATTATGTTATGATTAAGAATAATAAGATTAGTTAATTATTTTGATTTTAGATTGGTTACTATTCTTGTCTTGAATTTTTTAAATTTAAAAGAGATAAAATGTGGGATATTATGTTATGTGATTTCTTGGTATTTTAAATATATGATTAATGATGTAAAGTAGATAAGTTGAAAAAGAGATGGTTGAATCAAAATAATTTTTTTAAGTTCGATTTCTGTCAGAGGGCAATATGAATGTTATACCATGTTCCATTAAAACACTCAAAGGATTATACGATATATCAGGTGTAGAAGTAGGCCAACATTTATATTGGCAAATAGGAGGTTTACAAATTCATGCTCAAGTACTTATCACTTCTTGGGTAGTAATTGCTATCTTATTAGGTTCAGTCATCATAACTGTTCGGAATCCACAAACCATTCCGACCGACGGGCAGAATTTCTTTGAATATGTCCTTGAATTTATTCGAGACTTGAGCAAAACTCAGATTGGAGAAGAATATGGGCCTTGGGTTCCCTTTATTGGAACCATGTTCTTATTTATTTTTGTTTCTAATTGGTCCGGAGCTCTTTTACCTTGGAAAATCATACAGTTACCTCATGGAGAGTTGGCCGCCCCCACGAATGATATAAATACTACTGTTGCTTTAGCTTTACCCACGTCCGTGGCATATTTTTATGCGGGTCTTACCAAAAAAGGATTGGCTTATTTTGGAAAATACATTCAACCAACCCCAATCCTTTTACCAATTAACATCCTAGAAGATTTCACAAAACCTTTATCTCTGAGTTTTCGACTTTTCGGGAATATATTGGCGGATGAATTAGTAGTTGTTGTTCTTGTTTCTTTAGTACCTTTAGTAGTTCCTATCCCTGTCATGTTTCTTGGATTATTTACAAGCGGTATTCAAGCTCTCATTTTTGCAACTTTAGCCGCAGCTTATATAGGGGAATCCATGGAGGGTCATCATTGATTAGTTTTAGAAAGAGTCTTCTTTTTAAAAGCTTATCCCGACTGAGGCAATGCATGGTTCAAGAAAATAGACTTGGTTCGGGAACATATACATATATAGATAGAAATAATAAATACATATGCATATATGACTAAAGTTCTAGGAGGAAAGATAGACGATATTACGAAGGATGGGTTGGGGAGATCACACTAGATATATGTCTATATGTAATGTCTATAAGTCCAGCCACAGTTCCTGTATATCTTTCGACGAATTATTCTAGAATCTTATTCAATAAAAAATGCGGGCGGTTTCCGTTATGAAAGAAACAAATGTATATGTGATAGTAGATATATATTAGTTATATAGGGTTTATTCCTATACTATATTATTTTTTTCGAAGTTTTAGTTACTTTGATTTGATATTTTTTAGTGATCAAATCAAATAAGTAAGAATTCCTTGAGTAATAATTCCTTGGTTGATTGTATCATTAACTATTTTTTTTTGGTGCGAGGAACCTATCATCATGAATCCACTGATTTCTGCCGCTTCCGTTATTGCTGCTGGATTGGCCGTAGGGCTTGCTTCTATTGGACCTGGAGTTGGACAAGGTACTGCTGCAGGTCAAGCCGTAGAAGGTATTGCGAGACAACCAGAAGCAGAAGGAAAAATAAGAGGCACTTTATTGCTTAGTCTAGCTTTTATGGAAGCTTTAACCATTTATGGGCTCGTTGTGGCATTAGCACTTTTATTTGCAAATCCTTTTGTTTAATTTCATCCTAGAATGAAAATGTAAAAAAGTGCATTACGCATTTTTTCTTATTTTATTAATTGGTTGCCGTTTCTTTCTGTGAATTATATCACTACTTTACTCCTACCGTTATGTATTTGTTGGAACAATACCCCGGGAAGGACTGATTTGAGGATGACGAATTAGTGGATTTGCTCGCTTTCTTCCTTCCCGTCCTTCGGTTAGTACGAAGGAATTTTTACTTTTCTTTTAGGAAGTGTTTGAACAAGGGAAATATTTTGCAATTTATACGAGACCTAGGACCCAACTTAATAAGTATCTTATCGGAAACTTAAAACAAAGAAAAAAATTAAGAAAAAGAAATCGATCAAAAAAGGGCAAGTCAAGGGATACAAAAAGAACTCTGTTCTTTGTTAGTCCTATCTATAAGTCTATAAGAGGAGAGCATATGAAAAATGTAACCGATTCTTTCGTTTCCTTAGGCCACTGGCCATCCGCCGGGAGTTTCGGGTTTAATACCGATATTTTAGCAACAAATCTAATAAATCTAAGTGTAGTGCTTGGTGTATTGATTTATTTTGGAAAGGGAGTGTGTGCGAGTTGTATATTTCAAGAATAGGTTGGACCCAACCGGCTGCACTTTATTTATTTATGTTATTTATTTTATTTATATATATTATAGAATAAGATAAATAGGAAATAGGAAAAAAGTGTAAAATCTCGACGAATTCCTTCTGAATAAATTAAGAAATCATATGTAAGAACCATAGCATTTCGTTCTTTATTGGTAAGTCAACTTTGATTATCTATCAACCAATAAAGTGAGACCATTAACATGGTTAAAGCTAAACTGTTTGAAGTCCGGGCACAACATGGTACTCTTTCTACCACTACGTTAGTACCGAAATGGTTTAAAAAAGAATAGTTGGTAATTTTTCTGATATATAACACTCATATCAATAAAATTATTTGAACCGTTTACTAGAATAAATAAAAAGGGCGCCCTGCGTTTTATTATCTAATATTCAATGCCGAATCGACGACCTATGTATAAAAAAGAGTAATTTTTGGATTTGAATAAAAATTTCATTGAAATTTAAATAAAGAACAAATAAAGAAACAACTTTGCTGATCTGATAATTAGAGATTTTTGTCTAGTCGGAAGAGTCCTTGTAATATTCTGGTCTTGTATCAGTTTTGATATGTTTGCATACAAACAGAACTAGAGAGGATAGGCTCATTACATTAAAAAAAAAGATATGAAAGTGCCCATAAAATAAAAAATTGAGCGTGAGAGCCAAATGAATCGAAAGATTCATGTTTGGTTCGGGAAGAGATCGTGGAAGTTGTAAAATTAATGGTAAGATAATCTACTTTCATTAAATGATTTATTAGAT